AGAAGCCCACAGGAACGGAGTTGATGCTCCCACATCCATAGCATGAGTAGTTAAAGCAAGTGAATGATTTGAAATTCGAGTTATTTCACGGAATAACACTCGTATATATTGAGCTCGTAATGGTACCTCGCAATTCAAAAGTCTCTCTACGGCTGAAGAATGAGCGTGTTCTTGGGCCATCGTAGAAACATAGATAGGGTCGACGACGGAACGAACAACGAAACTTTACGACAGCTTTTTCGTACACGTTCACTTGCATCACATACACAAGTGCTCTCTGAACCGTGCAATAAGGTCACCCATAACACGGCTCTCCCACTTGAGTTACCTTAGCCCCAGGCCATGCTATTCAATGATATTGGAAAAATGGCAGCGTAACGTAACAACTAGTATGGAAAGCTGGTCGTGAGGGAAGGAAAGCGTTTCAATAGGAGCCCTACTTCCCTCTTTGCGACCTCATCACTTCAATTCAAGCGCAAACCAATTTCTTTCTTAGTCACCAGGCTCCGCGCACCTTTGGTACTTCAGTAGGGCGAGCTGTTTGATAGTGACTTCTTTCGTTTGGTAGGGCGACGAAAGGCTACTTCAATCTAGGAAACTCGAGAGTTTCTCCTTCCTCTAACAAGTAAGCAAGTAAACTACCTTTGGAAGCGTTCGCCGGTAACCAAAGCGTATCGTTCCCGCGGTACTTTGCTTATATCTTTTTTAGGTTATGCAATAGAAGGGGGGCTTAGCTCTGGATCCCCCCTGCTTGCAGAAATGAATGGATCAGAAGGGGGGCTGGGTTCTATTTCCGGGCCGGGCGGGAGGTGAAGGCCATAAGAGTGCCTTCCCGGTAAGGAAGAGAGGAAAAAGGTGCTGTCATCTATCTCGACCAGTTTCCCGAGGCGTTGGAAATCCAGACCGGCTCAGAGAATCACTGGCGCGACCTTCGTTTCGCCAACAAAGAAGTCATCCTTGACGATTTCCCCTTCCTTCCCTGCCGAGCCGCCTCTCTTCGCCATTCGAAGTACTACCTCTGCCTTCCCTTTCTATAACATACCCAGGCGCCCTCCTTTCCAATCACTAAGAAAAAAGAAATACCAATCAAATCAAAGCCCTATCTAAGTAAAGCTTCGTCTGTTATTTTTCGGCCCCAGGGGAGTTTACTCGACCCATTCCCCAGTCTCCCGCACTGCTCAAGTAAGTGTGCGACTCCGTATGAGGACCTCCTTCCCTTCTGCCCACTCTCCGTTCACACGGTTCTCAAAGCAGAGGAGGAAGGGTGGGCAGCTGGTACCACGAGCCCTCTGTCCCACACATCTATCCAGAAGCAAGTGTAGTTCACCGGTTCCACCGAATGCTCCTATCTCTCGGCAAAGATCGTGTGAGTGTGCAGTTATGCTTCGGATGCTTCGCCATAGAATAGATCGACCCAGTTCCCGTTCTTTTCCGGTGCACTCGCTTTATATCTCCGACACACAAGGAAGGACGCGGTGGGAAGGAAGCAGCCCTAGCCTCTGTCCGGCCGATCATTCCGCTGGCATCTTGCATTCACGCCCCCGTTTGACTGCCGCTCGGGGATGTAGTTGTAGATACGTTAGTCTTAGTGGGTCGTTGGCTCCACCTGTTATCTCCTTCTACGACATGCTGTTGTCGTCGCCATATGGAATATGTCACTTAGTCATCTCTGCCTCGCTGCGGGTCAGCACCTCCGAAAGAAACGGAGGACTTCATTCAGTGACTCCGCGATCGCCCTCTGAACGATCAGAATAAGGTAAAGCTTGAAGATAAGTTTTGTACTCTATTAATTTCTCAGTCCCTCTAGTCGGGTGGGCGCCGGCCGGTCTTTCGACCAGATCCCCCTAAAAACCGTACGTGCGGGTCTCCCCGCATGCGGCTCACGCCATTCGAGGTGGCCCAGCCCAGCATTCATTCGCAAATCCTGTAGTGAAATTGAGACTGCTCGACCTCGGAAGCTAATTCGCGTGTAGGCAGCGCTGTCTGTCGTACCGTTGACTCTATCTATTCATTGAATTGACTTTATTACATTTTTTATATAGGCTCGCTCCAAGAATTCATGCACTTCCCTTTACTTCATAGGGCCTTCTCTAATAGGGGAAAAGCCTTCCATTTCCGTCAAATGACCCGGCCTCCCCTGGCTCTTCCACCGTCCGGGCTCCCTTTCCTCCCTATGCTCCCCCGGCGCAGGCCTACCACGCTTCGCGCCTGCGGCGTTTTCGCCAGACGGTCTTTGCCAGTAGTGCCATCCTCCCCGCTGGCTGTATGGGCGGGTTGTCCCTCGCTGCTGCGTTCTGTTAGGCTATGGATTACAGGAACAAATGTAGTTGAATGAGACAGCAGGCGGGTTACACGTTCCACTGTGCCGAGATGTGAGGTGCAGGTGGTGATGATCACCCCGGGGTATGCGCTAGCGCCCTTGACAGGCACTCCAGGACCCGCCAACGCTCATGAAAACCCGGGTCGGTCGGTCCTCCATTCATCCGACCGGAGGTGTGGATAACGAGGCCACCTTCACAACCTTCTCCCTTCTGTCCCTATGTTTATGTTGTAGTAAGGTAGGGCGGTTCGCTTGAGTTGCTCAACCGCCCCTTAGCCCGGTGCTCATGACGCGCTACGGAACCTCCACCGGGGGACCAAGCAGGGCATAGCTAGCGGCATAGGAGCCGACTCGGCGTCAGCGGCTTCGTGCCGCACTGGAGTGATCCAATATGTGGTTCCGCACGTTCCACCACTTCTCCGTTCATTTCCAATACTGATCGTGAAACACCATGAGCAGCAGGATGTTGAGGTCCGGAATTCGAAGTGAAATTTTTGATTTGCCCGTTCCTAGTCGTCATGGGAAAGAAAGGCAGAAATAAGAAAGAGATTATTCCCTGAGAGCTTGTCTAGTACTACCAGTCCCAGAAATGCATCTCCTTCGCCCGCGCGCGATAGCTCTACCTGGCGTGCCGCCTTGCATGCAAGCGAAGCGCTATTGGGGGCAATAAATAGCTCACTGAGCGATGATTGATGCAGCCCCTACCTCTGAAAGCTGAAGGAAGGCAGTGCCCTCGATTGTTCCAGAGAGAAGGATCATGGCGCCCCAGAACCGTGACATCCAGCAGCAGCATCTCCTTGCGCGCGAGAGACTTCTATGCCAGCCGTTATTCTCGGCTCTGTTATGAAAGAAAGCGGCAGACTCATCTTACAGGTGTTCCCTAATGAGGGATTTTAGGAGATTAGGGTTCTCCTTTATCTCCTCCACCCATCCGCGGAGGGTTTCAGTATCCATCTCCGCAGATATTTCCAGATCGCGAGACATAATGTTCTCTGCGGCACTGGAATAGATTTCTGCCATTTCCGGAAAGTGAACGCCGCCCTTTCCCCTTCTCACAATGTTCCCGAACTTGCTCAAGAATCAAAGAATGGCACTTCGAAGTGCCTCACGTTGTTCTTGATGGGGATCGGCGTGGGGAACTTCCACCGGTTCTGGAGCCAGCGGGTTCTGAATGACCTCCCTCTCACGCTTAAAAAAGTGGTTAACCATCTCGAATAAATCCATATCGTCCAGCCGAAAAACGTGTCTCAACTACAGCCAACTCCCCTCTTTCCCTATCGAAAAACCAACCCTACAACATTTGTTCTAGAAATGCTAACCAAGTGACACACTGGGGCCATGGGTCATGAAAGAGGTTGACCCCCATCCCCCTTCACTATGTATGGCTAATGAACTCCTCGCTTTAGTCCGTTCTTTTCCTTCTTTGGGCTCGGGTCGATAGTAGCCGTGGTAGTAACGGAGCCCGGCTACCGACCCGAGGCGCCGATCGGGAAAGTCATAAAGGGACGTTAAACGTAATTCTAGAAGGGCGTTACCACAACAAAAAAAAATCCGAGTCTTGGCAGTTCAAGTGAAAGTTTATTAGACTAGTACCACTAAGATGGCGGGGAAACTGACTTCCGAGAGAGCGGCTTTCGCCTCGGTAATTACCTAACGAGAGAGAGCCGATGCCAAAGTCGCCCTTTACGCGAGGGAACGCCAGACAGACTTACCTCTGCTAACTACGTTTTATATAGATTTTATATAGACTGGAAGCTAGAGAGATACTAAGGTATAGTGCCGCTACCAGAGAAGGCTGTTTCATGCTAGGCGTCCAGACCTACTACGCCCGAGCCGCATCCCCGGCACACTTGCTATATCCACTAAGGCTTCATCCTACCAACTATACCTGATATAAAGCCGTTCTATAACAATTCAAGACAACAAGAAAGCAAGAAAACGATAGCGATCGGTTTGGGAGCGTCACGGGGTGGTGGCCGTGCCTATCTGAGGAACTTGTCGCTTCCTTCTCCACTTCTTCCTCTCAAGTCGAAGCGCCTTCAACTGCAGCTAGTTTGCGGAGAGTTGCGTTAGCTTGGGTTCCTTCCTTGGCTGCTTCTCCTACTTGGCAGCTTTTCTTTGAGTAAAACTGCTTCTTTTTTGATTGGCTTTTACGACAGGAATAGCCTGAATGTAATCCTTTTTCTAAAAAGTATATCAGATTCAATGTTGTATCGGGGAACCGGCTCTGTATGCTGCTAGTGTACGGTATAGGAAGCCATCATATGGAGGGGCATCTTTCGCTTGACTTTTGTGTTGCGAGTGCATGCGTCCACCACGGTCAGGGCTTTCACAGGTATCTTGTACGTAGTTAAGGTGAAGCTTTGTTTGGTGTTGATTCTAGACTAGACTGGAAATAACCCTATGACTGACCTAGCAACAATTATATGTTGATTCGGAAAAAGCTGAATCCGCGGGATAAAAGGGATCCTTTGGTTCAGGAGAAAAAAGATATGTTAGTTCGGAATAAACTGGATATGCTGCTGAGGGAAATACTGCTTCGAGAGAGGGCGGTACGGAAAGAATTGAGTGATTCACCTAAGACTTCAAAGCGTTACGGTTGTGCTTCTTTAGAGGGAAGCAAGCGCGCCAAGCTAAGAACAATTCAATACCCGTCCACTTTTTCATCTACTTTTTGAAAAAAAGGAAGATTTCCTTCGGAAAACAAGGTCAAAAAGAAAATCGTAAAAGGCGTAATAGGCAGGGAAGAAAGCACCATAAGCTACAAGCTCCCCATCAACCGCCTCGGTTCGAGGTTTTTTTCCTTCGAGTACGGTCCACTCCTTTAATAAAACAAGGTCAAAATGACCGGCTTTCGCGAAAGTTCCTTTGAGCGGTGCTTCTCCTGTCGACTCATAGAAACTAGAACCAATCTGTTTTGTTCCACTTTGAAGCATGACCGGCACCGGTGCTGTTGCAACGTCCATCAACGGCAACAAGTGGCGTCATCGGATGAAGACTTCTGCTTTAGGTGATTCGGGTGCAGATGCGTCTTCGGATTCGGCTTTTGCTGATACTTCTCTTTCTCTAGTGGCAGCTGCTTCTTCAGATTCGGCATCTGAAAGAGTTGAAGTTGAACAGGCGCACTCACACACTCGCAACTTACTGGTTTGCTGACGGGCTTTGGCTCCTTTGCTTGCTTGGTACTCTTTTTCTTGCTACTGCTTCGCTGGACTGATAGCGCACTGAACCGTACCGTAGTATGAATAAAAGAATGCACTCTTTACTGCCGCTTCATGGTTATAAGCTTCTAGGCACGATTGAGAACCCCGTCTGAAAGCACTATCCTCTTCGTGAAGGCGAATGGCTACGTCCGGCCTACGACCCTCGCTGGGGTCTAGTGCACTCCTCCAGCATGCTTTCTTCCTTCTGGTGAAGCACGAGTCTAACTCGCTGGACCGTAGAAGGAGCAATCCTTACGTCTAATCACCGAGCTCCGCTTTTTCCGGCTTGGGGACTGATTGGTTCCCCTTAGGTGGATTGGTCCCTGCAACGCTATCTGTCTACTTGACTCTGGTTGTAGGCCTTTCTTTCGCTTTGGGCTATCTTCTTTCTCCTCGTTCTTGGGACTTTCTTTAGGAATGTGTTTGTAATCCTTTATTCCCTTTGTTTGGATCCCACCTTGTTCGAATCCTCATCCATTCTCCTTGTGTTGAGGTCGTCTTTCGAAACTTCCTAAAGCACGCTTCTGTAATACCTTTTCCTACTCCTGAGCTAGCATTCGTCTAGAGTCTTCATTCTTCATTGAGCTTTATCCGCTTCAATAAGGTATTACACTAGCCTTCTCAATAGCCTTACCAGCTACGTTGGAAGAGAAGTTCTAGCCGCTTCCCCGCCTCGAGGTCTTCTGACTTCGGTTGGAGGGAAATTTTGATTTGGAATGGAATATAGGGTTGACTTGCTTTCTTTGTTTTTTGCTTGCTGAGTTGAGTAGACTAGTTGATTAGTTCAAGACTGGACAGGACTTTCTTTCCGACAACCAAGCCAATTGAATCAGCAACCGCTGCTCTTGGTCTTTGTTGGTGTGACAGTAGACGGTGTTTGAAATAACCATTGTTTGCTATTAAATCGAAATTTGATAAGAGAAGAAAGCTGTTAACGTAGGTCGGATCCTAGCGTAGATAAATGCTATACGACTTGAATGATCGAATCGATTCCACTTTTCACTTTGTCGAGATTGGCTTGGTGTTCAGTGTACTAAAGTAGAAGATCGAAAAGAATGCCCGTATACCAAAGAGAGTTTTTCGAGACAAGGGGATCGTCTCGAGAGTGAAACTTCTTCTGCCTTTTGTCGAGGAATCAATTGATCTTAACGAAAAACGGCTTTTGATCGGTCTCTGAAAAGCGTGATGTGGTTTAACCCCCTTATCTTACTTACCTTTTGAGAGCATTTTAGACTGCGCAGCAGGAGATCGATATTCGAATATCAGTTGGTTGGGAAAGGAGATTGGGGCTGGACCGGATAGAGCTTTGCAATTCAAAAGGTTGCCTTCCTCTATCTCATAGTACGGAGTAGAAGGTAGGGTCAAATTACCGCTGAAGTGATGTTTTCATTTAAGAAAAGAAGGATAATGGCTGCTGCTAAGCCTTCAACTTCCTGCCGCTCATCTCCCTGTCACTTAGATTTTCCTTCCTACTATATCGTTGGCTACACGATCCGCGCCTCTGCTCTGATCTCCCTGCGAGGTTATCAAGCGTTGGTAGTCGGAGTATTGATCCAGTGCTGGTCACGGTCCCCGTTAGGGTGGTCGTTGCGACGGTAGTTCGTTTGTCTCGTGCTGGTAGATTGGGCTGTTCCCGGTGCTTGGGTTTCGTTTGGCTGGTTGGGCATAAGGATCTCGCTTCTGTCCGTTGGTTCGACCGCAGGAGTTCCTGGCTGGCGCTTCTGGCCTGTCTCGATCTGCTGCTGTAAGACGAATCCCTTTCTAATTCTCGTGTCTTGCTGTCAAGGCTCGTCCTGGCGTGTGAGTTGCGGCGACGTATAAGGAACGGTGTCTCGACGCTGTAGATCCTGACCTTGGTGAAGTTGCCTGTGAGTATCTGGACCTCGAACACGGGAAGGCGCTTTGGTCATGTGACAACTCCTCGAGCTCTAGACTTGGGAACGGGTACGTCATCATTTAGTTAGCAACGGAAAATGGTGAAATTTACCTCAATACGCAGGTAGAAATATAACACTAAACTAAAGGCTTGAGCCTGAGAGAAGGAACGAATATCGCTAAAACCGAGACCCATTACCGAGATAGGGGACTCAGGTCAAGGAGATCAGATAGACGAAAAGTACTTTCCCTCGTATGGAGAACAAATCCTATCTCTTATCTCTCTAGTTCCGGAACTCTTGGTAAGCTAAGTTTCCTTTCTTTTACGCCTTATTAGTTATGAAAGCGGAACCTAACCAACTTGATCGATTCAGTGCTTGGATTAGGTCCGGGTAGAGAACAGGTAAGGGCGGTAGGCTTTGAACTTTAGCCGTTGTTATTCAAATTCAAGGCGTTACTCGTTTCATTTTTGATTCCCTCTTTCTTTCTAGACCATAGATGAAAGCCTTTTCAGTAAACTCTTTCCGCTTCTGCTTCTGAATCTGGATGGCGGCTTTGGGTGGAAAAGAGAGTGTTTCGGTTACGGCTTAGGGCTAGTGAGATACGTTCGTGAAGGCGGACGGGCGCTCGTAGACAGAAAACCGTTTTCGCAGAGCGACTTAGAGAAGAAATCCCTATGTTTTCCGGAAAAGACAGATGTCGGTTTCTTGGGAAGTCGCAGAACAGTTCCACACCCGCTCACCTCTTACCTCTATCCTATCCTGAGCCTGTTCCCCGAAACCGCTTACCTCTAACTGTAAGAGGTGGAATCCCGTGCAAACAAGACTCCAATGCCCCGGTATATTAATTTTAACCCTTCCGTCCGCTACTGCTTCCACAGTTTCTTACTTCCTCACTTATAGATTCTACTACTTATTAGAAAAAGAAAGTCTCTTGTAATTGCATAAAGTGATGACCGAAATCGCTGATGGCGTGGTTCATCACATATCTTTATGCTTTCGGAATCAACGAACATAGTGTGTCCTAAGTCGGTAGCAAGATCAGAAGGAGCCACATCTTCCTGGATAAAGATTTCAATCTTTACCTAACCAAAACTCTCGATAAAGAGAGTGTTAAGTTAAGGAGTGTTTCTCGGCGTTCGGGCGGCCCAGCAACGACAAGTTCAACTTCACACACCAAGGGTTGAACAAATCTCTGCGCTTCATCGCAGATGGGGGCATTAAGGAGTAGTCACCGCTCGTCCGCCATTAGCACTCGGGGCTCTTTTACGGTAACTACTACGGACGGGACGGCAAGTGTACAATGTAAAAGTGTGCATTTGCATTCCGCGGTTTAACCAACTCGCTCTTGTCCAGTAGGCCCACGAAAGACGAACTTTAAGGTAGCGCTCACTGAGGAAATCCAGATGAGAGAGAGGCTGCAGCAAATAAACCCCACTGCCGCCCGCTAACAAGTATCTTTAAGGTGGTAATTCTGAGTGGAGGTAGAGATTAAGATAAATAAGTGATGAACCCTGTTTTTCATTACTGAAATAGCGGGGTGTTTACTCGCTAGGTTATCTTATTCGTTCCTGCCCTACATGCGTGCTTCACTTCACTCTAACTAACACAAGGGAACAAAAAGAATTCGGAAATTTCAATGATTGATCTTGTCTTTCGACCTATCGTCGGACAGACAATTACATATATAAGCACAATCTCGCTTTGAGATGACACGCCCAAAAATTCCCATGTCTTTCAAATAAAACCTGTCGGCTATTTCATCTCTTTCTGATCTTCGCTATAGAATAAATCTATCGGTCTGGGTCCTACCTTGAAATAGGTAGTTTTCGCCGTATTTCCACTTTCTTGCTTAGGTTTGAGAGTCTTTACTTGAGTACGTAAAGGTGTAAAATAGAGGTTTAAAAGGTCTCTAGCAGCCCGTTTCAAGGGCTTACAGTCCAATGTAACTACCCTGCCAAAGATCTGAATAAGCCTTGCTAACACAGGCAAAGCCAAGTGCTAGACAAGACTCATAGTATGAAAGATCCTGATTGCAGGCCCACGTGGTATATTTATTATCTAAGGGGTATAAACCCTTTTTTAACAAAAAGTATACCAGGTGAAAAGAACCCATCCTGACGAGAATGTATAAAATTGACATTCTAGGCAAAGGCAGCAATCTCATACTTCAAACTAGTGAAGATATTAGGTACAGCCTTCTTCCAACCGGGATAAACCCACAAAGATTCGGTCGTCATTAGGAGTAGCTTTCCAGGTTGGTTCCCATACCAAACCCTTTTCAAGGGGAATGGTGGAGATCCAAGGAATATACTGACGGCAGATCTCCTTGAAGTGAATTTTCATCAAGGATCTAACCTCAGCAACGGATTCCGGACACTGTACAGGCTTGGTAATCGATTCAAAGGTTTATTTTGTAACTGGTTTTGCCAGAACAATCACCCGAGAAAGGTTAAACCAAGACAAGTACAATCGGAAAATATAATCCGATCTATCGTCACCCTTCCGAAGACAGTGACGAAGGCGACACGGAATTAACCGTGGAATCCCGGATCGAGTCAGCGATACACTTACCGGGGCTATCTACCTTACAACCAGCATAATACCGTTGCAAGGAGACTGCACACTGCTTCAAAAGAAAGAGGAATTTTTTCCATTGCAGAAAGCACAAAATCCAGCCATGAAAAAAATGAAACGAAAGCAGGTCCCCACCAAGTCAGCCCCCTTTTTAAAAAAAATGTAAAAATACAGAAAAAGAAAAAATGTCTCTGAGTATATAGATTATTTGACAGACGACAAAGAGTGATTTACCGACGAAAAGAGGTCAAGCCGATAGGACCTAATCGAACAAGCGCCCTACTCGATCAAGCCGATTAGCAAGTCGACCAACTCGTTCACGTTCATTCGACCTACTCTTAAGATAAGACTGTTCCCCTTTAGCTTCTTTAGTCAATTCTAATTGCTCACTCTTAGTTGACCGTTCCGCTGGGGCTTCCTCTTTGAGTGGAAGCCCTGCGCTGCACTCCAGTGTTGAATTTCTTGATCGACGAAACGAGGCCCTTAAGGGTTCTTGCCCGAGATGAGTTATTGCCATTTCATTTTTACGGAGGAAACGAACAGACTTTAGTTGACGGAAAGGAAATGTATATTGATACGTTCAATCGAGTCCCGTTCTCTATTCCTATTGCTTTGGGTGGTCTTGCTGTTGCCGGTTTAGGGTGCTCTGGCTAATATGACTATGTTGCTTCCTCTTACTGGTCATCATACCAATTAGTAGAGCGAGGGGAGTGGGAAAAGGACATACGAGTACGCGAAGTTGGGACGGAGACGAATCCAAGCCAACGAGGTTACGAACGGTACGAACGAGTTGGAGAGCCTGTTGACGGTGACTTTGAGTGCTATTCCCGCTCCAGTGGAGATTGCTTTCTTTCTCGATGGGAATTGGTAATACTTGGTCTTGGTATTTGAGGAAGCGGTGGCAAGGCAAAGGATGGGTGGAGATTAGGGTATAGTCAGGATATTCCACTAGATAACCCATTTCTAGTTCGTTTTCAAATTCGGGAGGGCATTCAAAGAAGTTTTTTGAATAAAGTTAGAAGTTACTAGAACGTATTGTATTCTTCTTATTAAGAGAGGGTATATAATTAAGGAAAGTCATTCGTACCGCACTATTTCAATCAAGCCGGTAGATTCTGGTAAGTATTATATCTAATTTGGCGCATCTGTCATTTGCACCTCTCTATATGTATGCGCTTTAGCGTTTTTTGCTTTAATATGAGAAGACGCCCTTTGAACCACATTCTACTTATTTTATTGTTCTTTCCCTTCTTTCCTTTGTTGTGACAAGGGGGTGTGGTTATGATTCTCAATTTTAGACTTTCCGCAGCTGGAGCCAGGCACCTCTTTTTCCAGCCATCGGCCTTGCCTTGCTTCTCCAGCTCCACCAGAGCATTTAAAAAGAGCGCTCGGGAATAAAGCCTAATCAAAGCGGGCAAACAGAAAGATCGTGTAACTTGACAGGTGCAGCCACGACAGCTTGTTCCTCAACCGCAACTTGTTCTTCTTCCTTCTCAGAGGTCGATTCAGCAGCTTCAGTGACCTCCATGGTTAGTCTTTGTATTGCAGGTTATAATCCTGTTCCATAGCGGGAGCTGTGGAAGCAGTGGCGCCTAAGGTCTTTTCCTACAGAGAAGGCGACTAACTACCTGCAAATTCTGACCTGGACCCTTCTATTGCAAACACCTTGCAATTAGAAGCTTCTTGATGTACTTTATCGTATAAACGCCAAAGTAGGCCGAAACGGACAAATTCATTGTCAGTGTTTCGGCGCTTCCAATGACATTCTACGACAGGGTACTCAAGCAGATCAGAAAGCGGGGTATTATAGTCTAAGGCAACCTCAGCGTACCACTGAACCCACTTGAGCCACTGCTGCATCCAACCCCGGAACAGCGTGTACTCAAGGAATTCAGCTTCATCCTCAGATAGTGTTATGCCATCAGAGGGGTTATCCCCGATAGGAGGTAACCGTAACTCCTTAGGCTGTACAACAACTCCGCTATTCTCCCTTTCAAGTAGGGGTTCAACGGTAAAGTCCATTAACCACCACTCGAAAGATAGCGGAGTGAAGAGGCTAGGTTTAGAAAGATATAACAGGAGACGCTGCCAGCGCTTAGAGCGCTGCTTAGTTGAGCGAGCCAAGACCCTATAAATAACCCGCACCTCCAAGTCATCGGATTTAGACTAATAACATTATACGTGTTACGAATGGAGGCGAGGCCTAAGGTTGTTCTGCACTGGAGAAGAGCCTTAGCTGATATAGGTGTTATATCAACCCGGCCTTCTCTACTCTAATGCGGAACCTTTTGGCGAACTCAAACGCTCCAGAGTTAGAGATCAACGATTTCGAAGTTGAAATCTTGACCTCTAACTTAGAGAGTATCTCCTGGTACTCCTTCGCGCCCCTACTATCCGCAATGACAACATCGTCACCAAGGATAGCATAGGCCTTAAACTTCCCGCTGCCGGGAGAAACCCGTTCTGCTGCCAGCCACACCACCATGTGATGCGACAGGGAGAACAGGGGCCAAGAAGCGTAGTAACCTAACGGCTGACCAACACTAAATGGTAACCGGTGGTACCTCTTAACTAAAGGAGGACCAGTCAATACATGACTGAGCCCCAGTGACGAGTTAACCACCGATGAAGCGGTATACACATCAAACAATAGAGCGATCATCTGATAGATGAGCACACGTGGCCATCTATCAGTGGCGGATTTCATATCAAAACTATAAACATTTTGAAAGCCGACCAACCGCTCTAGGGGTTTTGTTTGATTGTAAGTACCATCACCATCTAAGCGACGCAAAACTGACATCGCCCAGTCGTGATAAGGCTTCAACAGCCTCTGCTTCACATAGTTACCTATGATGAACAGTCGTAGCTTACCCGCCCCGGCAGGTGTGGCGGCGACTCTGCTACAGAACACTTCGCCAAACCGAGAAGCTGCATCATCCATAACGGGATGCACATTCTCGATGTAACGAGAGATTTCACTGTTTAGCATACTGGGAGATTCTCTGTAAAGAGCAAAGCGAACCCAGATAAGTCCAATAGGAATGAGCCCCATGCTTTCTAGCTCAACACGTGTGTGGCGAGCGAAAGCAGCTAACTCATACTTAAGTGCAGGGAAAGAGGAAACTACACGTTTCTCCTTTCCTCTCCTTTCAGTCGAGCCCTTTTAGCCCTCTCCTACACTTAGGTGAGTTAGGGAGCTACTTCCAAGTCGGGACCCAGGAAATACCCTGATAAACAGGGATCTCCGAGATCCACGGGAGATATGTCTTTTGTAGGTGATGAAAACGTGTAGTGAATTAACTACAAATAGACATAACACCGGAGTAGGAGCTACATCTCTCAAAGATCGACTCGAAGGTAGCCATACTTATCTTACGATATAAGTGGACTACCCGCGATATCGAAAACCATGAGAGAGAAAGCGGAACTAACCGGTCAGCCTTTGCATCACGACGTCGAATCATCGAAAGATGAAAGGTATGATGCGAGGAAGCCCCGTCCGCGTCAATGATACCGCGGGTGATAACTCTTTGACTCCAGGGATGGCTCCATCTCGGTTGTGGATCTAATCAGCTCCATCAGACCGCCTGCCTCCACAGTGAAGCTTCCGGCGTATGGAATGAGGCGCAAAGCAAATACCCCGGAGAAGGAGGTCTTGGCTGCTCTCAAGGCCATTCTCAAATTCCAGGTGCATATTATAAAGACTCACTTTACTTTAAGGACTGACTGTTCATCCTTAAAGGGAGTCCTGGAGAAGGATGCAAAGGATCTGGCAGCCAAACTGATCTTTGCAAGATGGCAAGCCATGTTCTCTTTGTTCTGTTTTGACATAGAGCACATCAAAGGGGAATCCAACTCCCTCCCGGAGTGTCTTACCCGAGAATATTTACAAGGGGGAACAGGACGCTATTAGCAAGAATGGGATTTCTTCTTAGCAAAGAAAGCTAAACGAATTCACGCACCTCCTTATAATCGGTAAGCATGACTGGAAGTTGGTCATGGTTACGTGTAGGTGTTTGTCCGAAAATGCCTTACCCCAAGGTCTGGGGACCCTTTTGTATTTTATTAAACTTATGAAAACCCTTCTGGATCTGGAATAATTGATTAATAGAGTTGCTCATTAAGTGTGTAATGTGAGCCATCAAATAATGGATGATCTACCATTGTGTAAGGTTCATCAAGATGTATAGGTGCACCGCCATAGCTGCTCTCTGCCCAGCATGAATGAGAAAGAAGGTGGGTGCTTGTTGCCGCTTTATTAGTAAGTAAGCTTGTTTTATATCAATAAAGGCGAAAGCTTTTATAATTATAGTTGTAAGGCAACAAAGCAACGGCTTTCGCGCAAGTTAGCGCTTTCTTTTGAAATAAGTTGTAGCTTTACTAATTAATAACATAAGCTTTTTAATCAGGGTGCGCAGGTTTGGAACCCTATACAAGGGGCGTTTCCTTTCAAATGACAACTGCCTCTTCCTGCTGCGAGGGCGTTGCACGAAACCAAACCGCCCGATCAAGTACCAGTTGCTTCGCCGGTAGGCCCACTTAGGTTAGGGGGGCATTGTCCCTCAGTTCTTACCAACCTCCGGTGTGTAATCGACATGTTGCTAGCTTCAACTCGGTTGAATAAGAATCATTGATTCCCTCTGCTGTTCATTTCTTATTCATTCAGGGCGCTCGGCCGGTGCTCCTTTCTCAAACCAGAACAACTCTGAACGTTAGGGAAGATAAGGGAAGACCACCTGAGCGAACCGACCGAAGGGACTTGACTTATTCGAACCGAACGATAGCGGCTTAAAGCTAAGCCTATCACGAGCAGCGTCGCTGCTTGATCGGCGGGGAGGAGCATCTCAAAGTATGGGGCAAAGGATCAAGCGCTTTTACTTTGTCCCCCGGGATCCACCACAGGTTGGGTTTGAGAGCCGTGTGATGGGTGACTATCCAGCACGGTTCGGAGAGCACTTTTAGTCTGCGTTGGTGAATGGAAGCCCCCACTATCAAGCAAGAAAGAAGCGGCTCTTCCCACGGCGGAGTCACCATTGACTCTATTTATTATTTTGGTAAATTAGTGTATCAAGATGTCAATCTGAGATCTTATTTCGGTTCGATACGTCCACCTACGAGACTCACCTTTGGCTTTCGTCTCGGTAGGTGTATTATTCTACATTTTCCTAAAAGAACATTCATTCATTTCTTTCTTCCCCGTCGACCACGACGACTGAAACGACGCGAAAAATCCAGACCCGGAAAGGAGAAGGGCCGGTGGTGGGCATTTGGGAAAGTCGGGCCGATCGGGTGTCTTCATTCAAGCGACGATACAGAAGAAGAACGAAACGAAGTGAGAGGCCGGGGGGCAGGGAAAAGAGTCGAGTCGATCAGGCTCGACGACCGGGAGAAGCAAAACGAAATTAGGATTTGGCCGAAAAAGAAGCAACGCTATGGATACCATGACCGATCACCATCGATAAAGAAGAATCTTTCTAAATCACTTCGGGTCAGCAGGGCCTTCAAGCATCCGAAATACGCCGGGGTTGTAAATGACATAGCGTTCCTGATAGAAAATGACGACTCCTTCAGAAAAAAAAAGTTATTTAAGTTCTTTTTGCCAAAGAAGTCCCGCTCCGACGGCCCGACGAGTCATCTACTTAAAAGGACCCTCCCTGCAGTGCGCCCCTCCTTGAATTATTTGGTCATGCAATACTTATTGAATACAAAGAACCAAATCAATTTCGACCCCATCGGAGTTCTCAATCATTTCGTGGCACCGGGCGTGGCTGAACCATCTACGATGGGGGGAGCGAATGCACAGGGAAGAAGCTTAGATAAGAGAATACGTTCTCGCATCGCTTTTTTTGTAGAAAGCTTGACCAGTGAGAAAAAGTGTTTGGCCGAAGCCAAAAAGAGGTTGACCCACTTCATTCGCTTGGCGAATGATCTTCGCTTCGCGGGAACAACAAAAACCACCATCCCGCTCTTTCCTTTCTTCGGTGCTACCTTTTTCTTTCTAAGGGATGGGGTTGGGATGTATAATAACCTTTTTTTTGAGGATGCCCGGGAACAACTCCTAGGTCAATTAAGGAAAAAATGTTGGAACCTCATGGGTAAGGATAAGGTAATGGGATTGATAGAGAAATTCATAGACCTAGGTGGGATAGGAGAATTTATAAAGGGAATAGAGATGATGATAGAGATCATACTGAGAAACAGAAGAATTCCGTACGAGTACTCTTATTTGAACGAAGTGAAAAAAATGCGATCTTTCTTGTCTAATAGAACAAACACTAATACCTTAATTGAGTCGGTCAAGATCAAATCTGTTTATCAAAGTGCTTCTCTGATTGCTCAAGACATCTCTTTTCAACTGAGAAACAAAACATCATTTCGTTCCATTTTTAGTAAAATAGTAAAGGATATTCCATTAGTAATGAAAAAAGGGGTTGAAGGGATCCGTATATGTTGTTCAGGTCGATTAGAAGGCGCAGAAATAGCTAGAACTGAATGCGGAAAGTATGGAAAAACATCTCGTAATGTATTTAACCAGAAAATCGATTATGCTTCTGCGGAAGTATCTACTCGTTACGGAATCTTAGGTGTCAAAGTGTGGATTTCATATAGTAAAAAAAAAAAGGGACGTGCTATATCCGAAACGTACGAAATATAGTCAATATCGTAAAGGCAGATGTAGTAAGGGTTGCAAACCGGACGGTACACAACTTGGTTTTGGAAGATATGGCACTAAAAGTTGTAGAGCTGGTCGTCTTTCATATCGAGCCATTGAAGCAGCGCGTCGGGCTACAATCGGACAATTCCATCGTGCTATGAGCGGACAATTCCGAAGAAATGGTAAGATATGGGTAAGAGTTTTCGCGGATCTCCCTATTACCGGGAAACCCACAGAAGTCAAAATGGGAAGAGGAAAAGGAAATCCTACGGGTTGGATTGCTCGTGTGTCTACGGGACAAATCCTATTTGAAATGGATGGTGTGAGTTTGTCAAATGCTCGACAAGCCGCTACATTAGCGGCGCATAAACTATGTTTGTCAACCAAGTTTGTTCAGTGGTCGTAACGTAATGGGTTAGTGGGGAAAAAGCGGGCATTTCCTTTCCCTGCGAAAAGACTTTCATTAGATATACCTCATGTGGCATCCCGCACCTCAAGTGTCAGGAGTAATGGGCTAAATCACTACTCATTCCCCGATGGTACTAATTTATTTCCCGCTACCTCTTCGCCGATCAATGGTCCTGATTCCCCGATTTTACATTTCTTTTTGAAGACTAATCCCCTTAACTCCTACCCTGCGGCGATATCTCTTTAATCCCCGAAAGGGCTACCATTCAAGGGGAGACGGATTACTTCCTTTCTTTATTAAATCTCCGCCCTAGGTAAGCAAGATCCCCTTTAAGGCCCTACGGGGCACTTTCTATGGGATAGGAATAATTCCTTTATCCATCCCCTCCTGCGGTCCGATTTTAACCCCCCGGAAGGGGATGACTCAGCAGCAGCCGTTGGAGACTTTGATAATAAGGCTCTAGAATTAGCATCTGAAATGAAAGATCATAGGGGCACTGGAGGATTTTCATCTTCCAGTACGGGGAGGTTAGTGAGCAATAGCTAGGTGAAAGCGGTCCACTCGTGTACTTTGCTCTGTGTTAGGTCAGGGAAGACTCCCATAGCCGATCGAGGCGGGAAGAAAACTCGATATCCTACAGAAAAAATGGAAGGGTAGCCTTAACCGATAACTTCAGTGAACTTCGGTAGGAGCATATCCTTTCTTTGATTAACCGATGGAATAGAATCTTCCTTTTTGTACCAGACATAGGCGGTCCCTATAGGTAAAAGAGCTACTGGAGGGTTAGAGCAAGCAAGGAAAGGTAAGAATAGATTAGATCGATCAAGACAGGTAGCTAGGCAGTTAGTTGTTCCTATCCGACTAGTAGGAATGACAAGAACAAGAACTACTAGCTACCCAGCTCTTGGTTTGGTAATGCACTCGGGCATAGATCCATTTTTGTACGAATACAAATGCGCACTATCAGGAGCATCTTCCTGCGAGTCTGCCTAGCTATTAGGAAGTAGGGTCCTAGAAACCCGGATATACCCATCTTAGTAACGGGGGTAAGTACCTATGAAAAGATTAACTATTTCCCTCGGGGTTCTTTCTTCTTAAGTAGCTTTCCTGTAGGGTTGGCCTAGGGATCCGGTTTTTGGATGGGCGTAGGCCGCTCAAGGTCACTGAATTGAGATCTTTTTCTTGGGTTTGGCAAACTATTATAGGCCTTTTATTGAAAGTTATTCGAATAAAGTCGTAGTGTTAACAGACTTATTGAAGAAAGACCAGAAATGGTTCCGGTCTCCTGATTGTCCAATTTTGACAAGCTGAAGAGAGCAATATCGAGCGAACCAGTGCTCAAATTGCTTGAATTTGATAAACCGTTCAAGGTAGAAACGGATGCCTCCGATCGGACTATTGGGGCTGTTTTAGTGCAAGAAGGTCGTCCGGTGGCCTTCGAGCTGGAAACTTAATGAGACGGAACAGCGTTTTACTGTAATCGAAAAGGAGATGACTGCTGTAGTACATTGCTTGCGGCTTTGGATTGGAGACATTATCTATTGGGTGGGAAGTTTGAAATCCAGACAGATAATGTTGCAATGAGCTACTTTGATACTAAAAAAAAGAAACTTACGCCAAAACAAGCCCAATAGCAAGTTGGCAGAGTTTGATTTTTTTTATGAAATATAAACCGGGCAAGACCAATGTAGTGGCCGATACTCGCAGCAGGTTTTTATTCCAGTGGTTCAGTCTTCGCCATTGGTACAGGTTGAAGGCGATATCTTCCAACAGATTAGGGCTGAAACCGAGAAAGATGTGGTGACCTCCCGTCTTTTACAAGTGAGAGAGGGAGTCACTCAGCGATTTTGGGTAGAGGACGGAGTCCTCTATGCTAAGGACCAACGACCTTACGTCTCCAAGAGTTGTGAGTTTTTTCGTAGTAAACTTCTGAGCGAGAATCATGATACTCCATGGGCGGGTTCTCCGGGTCAGCAACGGACCCTGGCTTTCCTGAAGTTTTTATTGGCCTAACATGGTTTTGAACAGTTTGTAAAAACCTGTCTTGTTTGTCAGTAGGACAAGGTTGAGCGGCAGAAGACTGCCGGCTTGTTGAAACCGTTACCCATTCTAGAGAAGCCATGAGTCAGTTTATCTATGGACTTTATCACTGGATTACCAAAGGTGAAGGATTTTGGGTCGATTACCTTACGGCGAGAAAGGATTGGACGGTGAATTTTTAAGCCTGAAGAATCTTATTCTTTCAAATATACAGAAGTAGTCGATGACTAAAAGAAAAGGCAAGTCCGACGGCAAGGGGTCTTGTCTGGTATAGAACCAGAACAAGGGCGGAGGGAGTTGTTTTCCAGTAGCAGGAACTTTCTTTCCTGGTTGTAAGGTCTATAAACCCATAGAGGGGTTCCATGTAGGTTCCCCAACCACCCCTTGCAAAGAGGAATGGTTGAGATCCAAGGTAAATAGAAACTGATGATGCAAAAAAGCCTTTAACTGTTCAGCGTATACATGAACTGATACCCTATCAGTGTCATCGGTTATACTGCGGAATAAGGCATTTACTTAACCAGTCTTCGTAAACCATGACATATAAAGCTTGACTATCAGATCTACCCTTTCCTCTTATCACCTTTCGATGAAGGATGATACAGGGAATACCGGATCTGGTTAGTGAAACATAAGGAGACATGGATGAGACTCCATAGGCATGCTATCAGCATAATAGTGCTGAAGGCAAACCGTACACTGAGATAACGCAGTGAAGACTAGTTTCACCAGCAAAGCGAGCAGCCTATTGCGCTAACGGTAATGGATGAAAGGGAAGAGGCATTTAGGACAAAAAGACGGGGTTTACTCAAACGAGTTGAATAAGCAAGCCAATAAGAGAAAATTCCTCTTGTTGAACCAGCTACTAATCACCAAGTCCTTTGTTTAGCCAAATCCGCTTGGGGTTGGTGAGAGAATGGATTTTAGCATGTCATTTGATTGAGAGATGCGAATCAGTCACGAATCTAACTAGAACTAGAACTCCGCGAGTGAACGCAAAGAAGCAAACCAGACTAGACGGAAAGAACTCCGAGTAAACAAAGCGACCATCTCATCTGGCCGATCTCAAGTTGGATGAGAAGGCAAAGCAACCCTCCGAGGAAGGAAACTATGACTAATTAGACCGTGAGTGACCCAATGACAACGTCAACATAGAAAAAGAAGGTGAGATAAGTGGACGGAAGCAAGGTGGTGCTAACTCTGCATCCGCGGCTCTTTCCGGAGAGCATCAAATCAAGCGCTTTCATTTGCTTTGAGACTGACCCTCTTTCTTCCAGGCGCAAACAGGGGGGAAGGAGCTTTCCAATCGATCACACGCCCGGCACAATAGAAGGAAGGGCAAGAGAATAGGCACTGGCATCTTGACTACTTGAAATACGGACTATCTAAAATAAATGGGGAGGGAATGAGAAGAGAGCCTATTTTCAGGCTTAAAGGATTTGCTGCTTGATTAGAAAAGGAGTTACCTAGCTAGTGGAGCGAGGGGAGGTGCTTTGACATCATTTTCCACGATTCCGACATTGAGATCTCTCTGCCTTATTATGAGTTGAGAAAGAAATAGTTGAGAGAATCTGCCAGCTAGAAGAGGAATAGGATATAGGTGAGCCCAGTCTTGGCTTGCTTCGCATAGGCTACACAAGCTCCAAAGCGATAGAAGCTTTTTTACGCACACTCAGACAAAGATTGAGGTGAGGGTCGCCCGCCTCGTACTTCTATTAAGGGAAGCATTCGTTCCTAACGCTATTCTAGAGAACAAACTCTTGGCTGAATCCGTTCGCGTTCTCCAGCCTGGTTTGACCCACTTCCTTAGCTACCGAGCTCCAACCCCCTAATATGACATTGAACTGACTGACTTGCTTAACGCGTCTGTCTGGAAAGCCAAAGACTAAGATAGATGCTTCCTATACCGAGCATGAATGAGTGCAGATTGAGAGAGATGGTGGCATATTTAGATGCCTACCTCCTCCTCAATGCTATACTGCGCGCTTATCACTCCGTATTGCACGGCTTGCATTAGGTGATCTCTTTGACGGAACGGAAAAAGGGGAGCTCTCTCCTTAGTTACGGACAGTTAGACCTTATCTACTGCGCCCGACCTTCCCCCGGCTCTCGAATATCATGACGTATGAGAGAAAGCTGCTCGTAAGCGGCTTCCTTTTTTCTGTTCCACCACTACAGAAGGTACTAGTCTCTGACAAGTTCCTTCTAATCTTTGGAAAAGGGAGAATGGGATCTACTTAGTGCTCGGGGAAGACAAAAATGACTCGTAACTGGGGTGGTTCCCGTACAGAGCCCTCAAGAGAGCAGTTGCTTGTTCGCCAAGAATCAGCCTCACTCTCCTAAGACTTATCAAAGTCGAATCTTAGGTCATGTGATCGCTTAATTCGTCGATCATGTATCTAACTCAACCTGTTCACCTTTCGTCGGTCCGACCGACGATCCAGCATCAATGATAGGAATCCTCGATTCGCATCCCCTACTTGGTATTTGTTCTGGTTGGGCCATCTAACTTTCTAAGAAGTAGCCCGTAATTGAGGGAATCCGCATCGGTATTAGTGTCCCATAAGATAAGGTTCAATTCCCCTCTCAAATAAAATAGGCAAAATCTAATTCGAAACCAAAAACATCAACAACAATTTAGGCACATACAGAATCTCTTTCCCTTCTCCTAAGTATGAGTTGAGAGTCACGGGGGGTTACTCCACCTGAAGATTGTTGTCTTATTTCAATGCTTTGAAACCCAGGGCTTAGAAGGCTGATCAAAATCCCACGTATGAAGCTGAAGCACCCGGTTTATGTACGAATCAATTAAACAAGCCACAGACGCCCAACCAAAGTTTGAGAAGGTTAGCTTGTTTACTCGATTACACGGACTTATCCTTTGGAAATGACAACTTTCAAAAGTATCCCTCATTCGCTTAATCGGTTGTACCATTAAATCGTTTGGATCCTTGGTAACCCACCTAAGGGCAGGGGGAGCACGAGAAATCCGGGGCTTCTCTTTTGACAATTGAATCTCTTGCTTTTACTGGCTAAAAAGAAAATGGCCTGCAATCCATATGGAACGGAACTACAACTGGATGGAAAAGGGATGGCAGAAAAGAGACTGATCCAATCGTAACTTGCTTTCTCACAGGCTCACAAGCAGGCTTTATCACGTGCTTTCTACTAGCTTGGCTGGCCTATTCTAATGAATTGAAAAATGAAAAAGAGAAATCCCTAAATAACCAACTCTCCTTAACCCTGAGATCAAGTCTCAGTGAGGGGGGGCGTCTGGGATCCCAACCAGAATCTCTTTCCCTTAGTGAGTTGAAAGCTCATTTGGGGGATTGAGACGAAGTTGTTGTCTTTATATTGTGGATGTCGTCCAAACGGCAACACACTACCGGTGGAGTAATCCATCAACCAAAGACAGTGCTTCTTAGCAAGCACGTCGAGGTTATTCATTCTATGCTCAAGCGTGCTGGAGAGAGGGAAACCTCTCCCCACCCGGGGACTGAAATCACCCGGATGGTGCCATCTATATACTTACTGGAGTGACCGAAGTGCTTCCTGAAACAAGCACGAGGGAACGGTCAGGAAATAACTCGTATCGGGAGAGGAGTAAGAGACACCCCGTATGAGCTTTTGTAGGAGCAAGCAGACCGAGTTTCAGACCCCGGATAGGAGTCCTTCTTTATTGACCTTGAAGTTTCGGCATACAAGTAAGCACGAACATGAATAGGAGCAGGCAATTTAATTCTATCACAATCTGAATAGGCGCCCGTCTGCCAGCTATTGGAATAGGCCACCCGTCTTAGCCACCTTATTTTGAAGTGAAGGAGCAAGCCAGCAAGTCTTCCGGTGACTAATCTCCCATCGCTAGCAAGTCCAACCGGATCTTCTTTCTCTGGTTTCAAAACCACAACCGGTAACCAAAACAAGCAAGCCAGCTTCGGTAGTGGTAGTAGCTTCAAAGGAATTGGTAGTATGTCTTGAATAGGAAAGCATTCAAAATGTATGAACTCAACTCATGTTCAAGAGCTTGAACAATGAAGTGAAAGGCTTTACTTTAGAGTTCGATCTGGTTTTCATCATTGTCGACAGAAAAGAAAGAAGGGAGTGTTTCCTTTGTTTGTTTGTTGACCGAATCCCATCTTTCTCAGTTACATGCCGATATTTTTCCTTTGTTTCGGCTTTTAATTAGCCTAAAAGTTCAAGAGTGGGCCCGAACAAATCCCCCTTTCCATTTCATCACTGACAAAACCTACCTTTCAATTCGACTTAACGAAACGACTTCGACTTTAGAACAATCAATCGAACGGGTAAGGGCCTGTTCATAATCCCTATTCAAATTGCTTGCTTGAGTGATTAAGGTGGCTTTCCTGTTGTTCCAGTCACTGTGGCTCTTGCTTGAGCCGAGAAGTACAGAAGGCACAGAGGTGAGAAGTTTTTAGATTATAGATACGAAGGTACGAAAAATGGACAGGTTTCAAGTAAGGCGAGTAAGAGAAGGTTAGAGAGAACCGTTGCTTTGACATAAAAGTTTGCCTTACAAAAGAATAAAAGTAGAATAAATAGATATACGTGAAATGAGCCCTATTCCTCCTTTCCAATGGCCAATTCACCACTTCACTTACTTACTACTTACTTATCGGAAAAACAAGGAAAGTAGCACTAGAAAAGCAAATAGAGCGAGTACAAGACAGAACTAAATAGGTGTAGAGTTCGGAGTAGCGAAGAGGGAGGCTTTGATGACGAAGCGAAGGTACGAAGTGGATTTCTCATGGCCCTCCGAATCATTTTTATGCTATACGAGCATAAACAATAACCATTTAGAATACCTGCAGGTCGAGGGATTCATTTTCAAGCTATAAGATCATAAAAGAATCCTATAAAGGAGTCCGACTATAGAGTCAGGTTTGATTCATTTTCCACGTAGGGAAGCATAAAAGTAAATAAAAGGAAAGCGGTCCCTTACCTTGTGACCTCTATTTCTATCCCGTAATAGAACTTTCCACAGAAAGCAGCTCGCACTCGGTAATAAGACTTGAACATGGATTCTTTCCCATCGACTGTCCCTGGGGGAGACAACGACCTCAATAGTAGCCCTTCCCAGGGTGAAAATAGGGTTCCGAGGGCAAACCTCGAACAGAAAAAAGACCAGTTACTCGGCAACCTCGCGTCCATTGATAGGCGGATGGACCAACTCCTGGCGCGAGCATCCTCAGTGAAATAAAAAGAGGATCTTGCAGCCTGGGAGCGAGAGCGCGAGGAAGTGAAAAAATTCCTAGCGGAGACCGAACTTGGTCTCGAGTGGGTCAGGGAGCTGGAGCGGGAAGGAGGCTGCTGAGGAGAATGATGAGTTGCAAGCACCCTTCCCGAGTTCGGTTTCTGGTTCTACCTTTTTCTTAGCAACTGGCTTTCATGGTTTTCATGTGATTATCGGTACTCTTTTGCTTGGTTCGAGGACCCGTTGGTCAAAGGAAAGGGGATGTCCTGATTCCGGGACGGAGCCGTATGACGCGAGAGTGTCACGTACGGTTCCTTTGAGAAGGGTGTGATACCACCACCTATCAGGCCCGACGAGCGGTCCACGGAGCTGCATCCCTACTCACCTGGTCCATGCACATCGCTCTCTCCAGGAGGTTGGCCGCCTATCCTAGATCTTCCCATTTTCAAGAAGATCCCGGGCTCGATCTGGTTTAGTATCAAGGTGATTCTCTTTCTGTTCCTATATATATGGGTCCGTGCAGCATTTCCACGATATCGTTATGATCAATTAATGGGACTTGGCCGGAAAGTGTTCTTGCCTCTATCATTAGCTCGGGTAGTCCCCGTTTCTGGTGTTTCAGTCACCTTTCAATGGCTCCCTTAATTATGTGCGAGGAATTTCCCTCTTGAGTAATGGGAAGCGGGCTAGTCCCCGAAAATGCCCGT